GAATCGGATGAACCGGATTGTAGGCATGAAAAAGTAAGAACTCGGCGAAACCTTATTCCCCGATTATAAAGGACCCGCCGAGTTCTTACTCTTAGACTTAGAGTGAGACTTTGATCTATTCCATAACATACAAATTGGAAAGTTATACAGTCACCATAAAAAAAACTTATTCATAGAAATCACAAAACAGAGATCCTTGGCTCTGATGTTTCAAACCGCTCTGCTCTATTCTTTTTTATTATTATTATTATATTATGTTTTTGAAGACTTGAATCTATTGATTAATTCATAGTTTCTGTCGTTTCTCCAAAATATTAACTCTTACGAAAAACAAGAAATAAGGAATCAATCGATTTTTGGATAATCCATATTATATATTATTATATTATATTATATGGATTTATATTTATACAGATAAAACTATACAGATAAAACAGATAAAAATTTATACAGATAAAACAGATAAAACATCCTGCAAATCATTTTTATACTAATAGAACCTTACTCTCTCAAAAATCTAAAGATAAAATAAAAACTGTGATGAGATAATAAATAAGAATTTGGATGTGCGTCAAAATCTAATCTGCTTTTCAACCGGGAGGGTCAAAGTTTTTTTTGTTTGAATCATTTTTCTTTTATTAAGTTATAAGTTGAAAAGTTCATTAAATAATTGAAGAAGTTCTATTTATTCAATGAATTACTCCCCCCTAACCCCTTTCGTTTGTCCACTACTTCTTATAAATCTAAACAAAAGGTTTCGATAAACCCGAAAAAGAAGGAATAGTAATCTTTGACGAACAGACGAAGGGGATAAAAAATTATTATTATTTCAATACAAGACGACACAAGAAAGGATTTTCCGACCTTTCTTGTGTCGAGTAGAAGCTTAGGAAGAATAGTAATTCCTACTGGTGGAAGTATTTTTTTCTTCCGTTTACCCCGACCATTCCTTGTATTCTCTTCCTTTGTATTTGTATTCCTATTGTCTATTACTAGGAATGGGATGGATACAAGTAATGAATTCAAGACATCCTGCGAAAACAGTATAAACAAAGCAAGCAAAAAGGTTTACAGAATTTTTTGATCATACAGAATTGTAGAATTGTATCGATCGGAAATAAAAAAATTCGGCGCTTTTTACCAGCTCCGTGGTAAAGAATCTATGGATCTAGAAATTCATTTCGTACAATTGAACCTTTTCAAACTGTTTCTTTTTAAGAACCAAAAAAATTTGTGCCAAAATAACGGATGCCAAGAAGAACAAAAGGCCTTGGATGCGTAATGGATCTTGAAGCACTATTTCCGCATCTCCCTGACCAAATCCTCCCACATTAGGATTGCTTGTTAATGGTTGATCAAGCTTGATGGATTCACCCTCTGAAACAAGAAGTTCTGGTCCTGGAGGTATAATATCAACCCCTTGATGTCCATCCGATGCATCAACTATGGTTATTTCATATCCCCCCTTTTCTTTACGTACTATTCTACTTACTATTCCTGCTGATGTCGCATTATAGACTGTATTGTTACTCTTGCTCCCATCCGGATAAATCTGACCCCTTCCCCTATTCCCACCTACATATATGGGATATTTTAAGAAGTGAACGTCTTTTTTCGTAGCAGGGTCGGGGGAGAGAATGGGAAAGACAATTTCACTATATTTCTGACCGGGAACAGGACCTATCACAAGAATATTTTTTTTAGTAGGACGATAACTCTGAAAAGCTAGATTTCCCGTCTTTTCTTTCATTTCGGGAGAAATACGATCTGGGGGGGCTAATTCGAATCCCTCGGGTAAAATAAGAACAGCCCCCACATTCAAAGCCCCCTTTTTACCATTAGCAAGAACTTGTTTCAGTTGCATATCATAAGGGATTCGAACAACTGCTTCAAATACAGTATCAGGAAGCACAGCTTGCGGAACTTCAATATCCACGGGCTTATTAGCTAAATGGCAATTGGCACATACAATTCGTCCAGTTGCTTCTCGTGGATTTTCATAACCCTGCTGCGCAAAAATGGGATATGCATTTGAAATAGATGCCCGAGTTATTACATATATCATAATCGATACAGAAATGGATCGAGTCATCTGTTCCTTTACCCAAGAAAAAGTATTTCTATTTTGCATGGTCCAATCGTTGATCCCGGAATTTCTACAATAAATTAGAAAGGTAGCTAGCTAGTATAGTTCCCTATCCACGAGTCTGCCATTGTACTGGAATAATTGTACAAATATAGGACGAATAACTTGACCAGGTAAACAGATAGAAGTATAAAGAATCAGTAAGATTGAAAATACTTTCCTTATACACGAAGAAACATTCTAATTTGATTCATATCATTCAATGAATGAGTTCTTCATTCATTCATTGAATGATAAATGACTACAAGTGAAGGAGATACACGATTTAAATAATGGAAGATCCAATATTTCACAATTGTATCTAGAATAACTGGAAAAGTGGAAACAAGACCAGATATAATTTGATCATTATGAGCCAATCCAAAATCGTTGTAGACCGAACCAATTATAAGTTCCCAACCATGGGTCGAGTGAAATCCAATCCATAAATCAGTAACTAAAAGAATTGAAAAAGCTTTTATTGTGTCACTTAAATTATAGAGAAATTCCTGAACCCAAGAATTAAGAATTCTAAGTTCTTCATTACCCAGAATAAAATAACCACTTAGAATAGCGAAACATATTATATTTGTCGAGAAATGCAAAATGATATGTAGATTATACTCATTGTGTGTTTTGATCAATTGTATCGTTTCCTTGTGTATTTCTATACGAAGCTTTTGTATATGTGTGTCCGGGTACTCCTTTATCATTTCGTCCAACAGGAATAGTTCTTCTAATTCTATGAATCTGTCTAGAATGTTTTTCTCTTGAATATTATTCAAAAAAGTTTCGGATTGCCGGGTATTCCACCAATTAGTAATCCAAGGTTCCAGACTTTTCTTAAATGAGAGAGAGACCCACCAGGGCAAAAATACTATAGATATGAGATATGGGAGGGAAGTCAATGTGTGTGTGTGTTTTTTTTTCATTTTGTATATGTGAATTGTTAATGAATTTACTTCATTCGTCTATTCTATCTGATATTTCTCCGAAGCACGAATTCTATAACAAGGTATCGAACCTATAAATCTATTCCCATTTTTGTCTTAAAATTTCGTCCTTGGATCTAGATATAGAAATAGAATAAGGGTCCTTTTCGGCTAAGATATATATAGAATTCCCGGAGATATCTCAATTGGGAAAATTCGAACTAATTTCATCTAAATTTGATTATATCCGTTCGATGAATACTCGAAAACCTACTGGAAGTCACGAATATTCGTCGGATTTCGAGACGAAAAAACTCCCCTCGCATCAATTCATTATTTAGAAATGAATCACCATATAACCAAAGCCCGGAAATAACGTATTAATTAAAATTCTTGAACCTAAAAAGAAAAATTCTATATTACGATTACAAAATCCAAGTTCGGATATATTTGATGAAGCATACTTATTAGATTCTAATTATAGTAGATAATACTTTTGACTAGTATAAAATATAAAATGACTAGTATAAAATATAAAAAAATGGAGTTGGTTTACAAAAAATTGCTTTTGATTATAGTTGTTGTTCCATATACGTTCTCCTGCTTTTGTTTTATTCTATGTGGTCTCCTCGACAACGGAACGGGAAAAAATTTAATATGTTTCGCTCGAATGAACATTCTGCGGAAACTTAAGTTGTCTTAAAAGGGGAATTCACAAGTGTCTTTTCTCATGCTGGGAAGACATTTATTCTTCAGTTCATTTCAAAATATTTCAATTGGTACGCGCAAGAAATAGGCCGATTCAGCAGCTTTTTGTTCAATTTCTCGTGGAGTCAAATTATCATCAGTACGAGTCAATGGAATGGCTCCCTGGCCTCTGATTTCCATATAAAGGACACGACGAGGATAAAGACCCTCTTTAATCTCCATTCTAATGGATTGTATATCTCTCATAAGGAAACGAAGGAAAATGCGACGATTTATTCCCGGAAATCCCCAACGAAAAATACATACTATTCCTTCTTTTCTATCAAAGCGGTCATAACCACTACCTACATTCCACGAAATTGTGCACCACAAATAGGAGCTAATGAATAGACCTGCAATCCCATAAAAAGACATCACAATCCCTTGTGGAAAAAAAATTATTTGCTGAGATGGAAATACGGATATCAGATTCCTACCAAGATAACTGGAAGTTCCAACCACTAAGAACCCTAGTGAACCTAAAAAAAGGATACAGGCCCAACAAAAATTACTTGTTTTCCGAGACCCCGTTATAAGTTCTATCCATATATGTTCTGATTGCCAGTTCATACTATACTAGATCCGCTTGCATTCGATTGGAATTGAGAGAATAACCAAAATGAATTTGACTTTACTTCTATTGATCCCGAAGTAACTCTCATCAACTAGCACTATTTTGATGGAAACCATCAGGAGTAATTGGTTATATACGTTGACTTTTTATTTAAAATATTCGCCAATCCATTCATTTTTTACCAGCTATATCCATATATATGCATTTACGCGGATATCATGTGTCCGTATGCATAACAAACAGTTCTTTCCTTTGTGTTCGAAAAGAGCCACATATCGTACCATATTAAACTAAATAAATATATGTATTATGATCCCGTTATGATACCATGTTCAAATAAATTGATGAGAATTGGTTCCGTCGGATCTATACAATCTTATTTTTTTGGACATGAAGAAATAAAGAAGCCATTGCAATTGCCGGAAATACTAGGCCCACTAAGGGCACAAAAATGGAGGGTAAGTTGAGATCTGTCATAGAACGGGTGCCCCTTTCTTTATACCTATTATAAAGATATCTTATCATAAAGATATCTATTTATAAGTAATATTAATGAAATCTATTATAAGTGCAAGGAATGTCGAATTAAATGAAGTGTACCTAATTCATATTTCATTTTCAAAATGAATTTTTTAATTATTCTTCTCCCATCCTTATCTTCTTTCTAATAAGGAGTTTTTTTTATTAGTATGAACTAAATATAAATACTTGTTCGCTACAAATAATTGAATTTAGTGCTCTACTTTAATTTCAATTTCCTTCATTTTGATTCAAGGGAAAGAAACCGTGTAGTTGAAATAGCTCACTCAGAACACCTTTTAAAGGATTACGTGGTACGATTGAGTCGAATAAGCCCTTCTGGAATAAATACTCAGCTGATTGTGAACCCTCGGGTACTGTCTTATTCAATGTTTGTTCAATTACTCTTTTACCCGCAAATGCAATGTAGGCATTTGGTTCAGCAATAATAACATCTCCCAACATACCAAAACTGGCTGTTACTCCACCGGTTGTAGGAGATGTAAGGATTGAGACATAGAATAACTTTTTATTTGATTGATAATTATGTAAAACAGAAGAGATTTTAGCCATTTGCATCAAGCTCAAACTTCCTTCTTGCATACGTGCTCCTCCGGAAGCACACACAATAATGACAGGTAGAGATCGATTAGTCGCATACTCGATCAAACGGGTGATTTTCTCGCCAACTACGGATCCCATACTACCCCCCATGAACTCAAAATCCATAACCCCAATTGCTATTGGAATACCGTTTAGTTGACCTACGCCCGTTTGAACAGCTTCAGTTAAACCCGTCTTTCTTTGATAAGAATCGATACGATCTCTATAAGGTTCTTCCTCTGAATGAAATTCGATGGGGTCCATAGAGACCATATCTTCATCCATAGGATCCCAAGTGCCCGGATCAATCGAAAGTTCAATTCTATCTGAACTGCTCATTTTCAAATGATATCCACACTCTTCACAAATATTCATTTTTGACTTAAAAAATTTTTTATAATTTAATCCATAACAATTTTCGCATTGAACCCATAAATGTCTGTATTTTTGATTTATATTGAAATCACTGTCATTGTCATTGTCATTGTCATTGTCATTGTCATTGTCATTGTCATTGTCATTGTCATTGTCATTGTCATTGTCATTGTCATTATCATTGTCATTACTATTCGTTCTTATACTAGTACTAGAACTCCCGCTTTCACTACCACTTACACTTTCCGTACAAATGAAACTATAAATATAACTGTCACTAGAATTGTCGGTACCACCTGAAATAGAACTATTAATACTGACTTCAAAACGAAGATAACTATCAATGCAACTATTAATGTGATTAGTCCAACTAGATTGAGTATCATACATGTAATGATAATTGTAGTGATTATTACTATTAGACCCACTATTCAAATAATTAGAAAAAACACTTTCTAGTTCACTCAGAAAAGAACTACCATTGTCAATCTCAAAAATCTGATTTTCAATATCAAAATATACAGAATAACTGTCACCATTACTATCCCTAACTAAAAAAGTGTCGTCCGAGATAAAACTCCAAATATTCCTGATATCAAATAAATAATCAACATTACGGAAAGTATAACTGCTACTATTACTCCAATGGGGAATGTTTTTCCCCGTATCCGTTTTAATAGGCTCTTCACTTCCACTGGTATGTCCAATAGCATCAGAACTATATATTGATTTATTCAGCCCACACCTATGTTCTAGCTTTTCGTTAAACAACATCAATTCGTTAATCAACATCAAATTGAACCACCATTTTTCCATAGAGTCTTCCCGCCCCCTATTTTATGAAAATACAATAGATGAATAGTCATTCGATAAAGAATCATTTTACTATTTTTTTTTATTTCCTATCAAAATGAAGCATATGGATCCAATCATTAGGATTGTTAACTAACAACGGGTGAGTATTGAAAGAAATGATTCTTATTTTTGGAGAATCCGGGGTATCCACTTCGATATATATTATGATCGAATCTTTTCCTCAATTTAAAATAGAAAGACAGGTTTCTCTCATGTCATGTACAAATTATCAATAACAAGATAAATAGTTGTTTCTTTTCTTCCTATAAAATGCAGAATTCATTCTCGTATAATCTCTATCCTATAATAAAATAATACGTTTCTATTGCAACATGGAACTAAAAAGACAATATACAGGGTGGGTAGAAGGAGCCCTCCCCTGGCTTGATCTCTAGTCTGAACCTACGGGATATAAAATGATCCACGAATCCCAAGGATCCATCGGATTCATTTTATTATGTACCTAACAATAAACAATAAAAGTATTGGGTTATTTACTCTTCAATCTTATCTTGTATTTAGATCTTGTGTATATACATATAGGTAAGATCTGTACAGATGTATCTGTACATATGAAAGATATATGTAAATACTATAGTATTAGTATTAGTATTAGTATTAGTATAGAATACTAATTCTTTATCTTTATTCGGCTCAATCCTTTTTTTTTAGGAAAAGATTGGGCCGAGTTTAATTGCAATTAGGAGAACAAACAGGAATTACTGAATTACGCGCGCTTATTTATTCTCTGTATCTAGCTTCTATTTATC